TATTGTTACTCTTGCTCCCGTCGGGATAAATCTGACCCCTTCCCCTGTTTCCGCCTACGTATATAGGATATTTTAAGAAGTGAACATCTTTCTTAGTAGCGGGGTCTGGGGAAAGAATAGGAAAGGTGATTTCGCTATATTTCTGACCAGGAACAGGGCCGATCACAAGAATATTTTTTTTATTGGGGCGATAGCTCTGAAAAGATAGATTCCCTATCTTTTCTTTCATCTCAGGAGAAATACGATCAGGAGGAGCTAATTCAAATCCCTCGGGTAAAATAAGAACAGCCCCTACATTCAAAGCCCCCTTTTTACCATTAGCAAGAACTTGTTTCAGTTGCATATCATAAGGAATTCGAACAACTGCTTCAAATACAGTATCCGGAAGTACCGCTTGTGGAACTTCAATATCCACGGGCTTATTAGCTAAATGGCAATTGGCACATACAATACGCCCCGTCGCTTCTCGTGGATTTTCATAACCCTGCTGTGCAAAAATGGGATAGGCACTTGAAATGGATGTCCGAGTTATGATATATATCATGAGCGATACGGAAATGGATCGAATAATCTGTTCCTTTATCCAAGAAAAGGTATTTCTAGTTTGCATGTCCAATCATTGATCGCGAAAATTTCTACAATAAATTGGGTAGGTCGCTAGTATAGTTCCCTATCCACGATTCTGCTATTTACCAAAAAAATTTTACTGGAATGGAATATAGGATGAATCCCCGGAATGGGTAGAAATAGAAAGAGTAAGTGCGATTTGAAATGCTTTCCTTATGTATAAATATTACTTATGTACTGTACAAATATAAAGTCACAAATATGATAATTGGATTAATATCAGCGGATCAGTTTTCAGTCATTCATTGAATGATAAATCACTACAAGTGACGGAGATACCCGATTTAAATAACGGAAAATCCAATATTTTAAAATTGTATCTAGAATGACTGGAAAAGTGGAAACAAGACCAGATATAATTTGATCGTTATGAACAAACCCAAAATCTTTGTAAACAGAGCCAATCATTAGTTCCCAACCATGGGGTGAATGGAATCCGATACATAAATCAGTTAATAAAAGAATAGAAAAAGCTTTTATTGTGTCGCTTAAGTTATATAGGAATTCCTGAGTCCAAGAATTAAGAATAACAAGTTCTTCATTACCCAGAATAGAATAACCACTTAGAATAACGAAACAGATTATATTTGTCGAGAAGTGCAAAATCGTCTGAATACGATCCTCATTGTGTATCTTGATTAATTGGATCGTTTCTTTGTGGATTCCTATACGAAGCTTTTGTAGATGGATCTCCGAGTATTCGTTTATCATTTCCTCCAAGAGGAGGAGTTCCTCTAATTCTATGAATTTTTCTAGAATACTCTTTTCTTGAATATCAGTCAAAAAAGTTTCGGATTGCCTAGTATTCCACCAATTCGTAACCCAAGATTCCAGACTTTTATTAAATGAGAGAGAAATCCACCAGGGCAAAAATACTATAGATGCGAGATATAGAAGAGGAGTGAATGCTTTCTTTTTTGCCATTTTTTCATCTGTGAATTGTTAATGAACCCACCTCATTCGTCGACTCTATGCGATCTGATATTTTTATCAAGCATGAGTTCTATTACAAGGTATCGAACCTATGAATCTATTCAATGTTTTTTATTTGTGATTTCATGGTTAGTCCTTGAATCTAGAAAGAATACAGAATATAGAATAAGAATCCACTTCGAATGAAGAAATAATAAAAAAAAATATTGTTTCCAGATATCTCAATTGGTCAAATTCGAAGCAAGTATCTCCTTTCGATGAATGCCCGAAAGAACCACTTCAAGTAATGAATAGTATTCATTTTGAGACGAAAGAACTCTTTTTCTATCATTCTATCAAAATATCAAATATTTCGAAAAAATTTCACCGACTACCCATAGTCCAGGAATAGAATAATTGAGAGAAATTTCTGAAGAATATTGTGATCATCAAAAATGAGTAACAAAACAAGACCGAAATTGATAAGATCCAATTGTTTGGTCATTAAGGAGTACAAAAGAAAGGATAAAAAAACGCCGATTGACAAAAATTTACAAGATATGATTTATCTGGATCTAAAGTGTCAATTCCAACAAATATTATTGGATTTAAATAAATTTATTTTGAAATATTTTGATATATGGGATGAATCTTCGATTTGTTACTTTTTTTGTTACTGAATTGAGTTGAGTGGATTTCCATACGTATAAAAGACCCTTTTTGTGGACAAAAAAAGTTTCGTTTTATGCTTGTTCCGTCTACGTCTGCTTTGGCTCGAATGAGCGTTCTGAAGAAACTTCAGTTAAGTTATGTTATAAAAAGGGTTCTTGAGTTTTTCGCTACTGCCGAAAAAGCATTCATTCTCAGTTCATTTCTCAAAATACTTCAATTGGTACACGCAAGAAATAGGCCAATTCAGCAGCTTTTTGTTCAATTTCTCCGGGAGTTAAATTCTCATCAGTACGAGTCAAGGGAATAGCCCCCTGGCCTCTGATTTCCATATAAAGGACACGACGAGCATAAATACCCTCTTTGACTTCTATTCTGACGGACTGAATATCTTTTATAAGGAATCGGAGGAAGATGCGACGATTTTTTCCAGGAAATCCCCAACGAAAAATACAGACTATTCCTTCTTTTCTATCGAATCGATCATAACCACTACCTACATTCCACAAAATTGTGCACCACAAATAGGAGCTAATAAAGAGACCTGCGATCCCATAGAAAGACATCACGATCCCTTGTGGAAAAAAAATGATTTGCTGAGCCGGAAATAAAGATATCAAATTTCTACCAAAATAACTGGAAGTTCCAACCAATAAGAATCCTAATGAACCTAAAAAAAGGATAAAAGCCCAGCAGAAATTACTTGTTTTTCGAGACCCTGTTATAAGTTCTATCCATATACGTTCTGATCGCCAACTCATACTTAATCCGTTTGCATTTTATTGAAATTGAGAGAATAAGCCAAATTAATTTGACTTTACTCTTTTTATTTCCGAAATAACTCTCATCAACTAGCACTATTTTGATGTGAACCTTTAGGAATAATTTAATTCATCAAATTGGTTAGATCTAAAATAATAACATCCCCTTCATATGATTCCCTTATAGATATCCACATACATATAGATACGTTGACTTTACATTTCAGACATCCGCCGATCCTGATCTATTTGAAAATAGCTAGAATTAATTTATCCATATATCAGTTTCTGCATGCATAAGAGCTCTTTCATTTATGTTCGGCGGAACCACATATTAGACCATATTCCACTAAATAGATATCCGTGTTATGATACAAGTCTAAGTTTTGAAAAAAAAAATGGCTGAGATTTACTCCTATCGGATTTAAACAATCTTATTTTTTTGAACATGAAGAGATAAAGAAGCCATTGCAATTGCCGGAAATACTAGGCCTACTAAAGGCACAAAAATAGAGGGAAAGTTGAAAGTTGTCATAAAATGGGGTACCTCGATTTACTAGTTGTACCTGTTATTGTTATAAAGATATCTTATAATAATTATAATTCTTAATTAAATAATAATTCGAATTAGTATAGACCTAAGTATATATCTAAGTGAGTATATATAATAAGTGCAAGGAATGTAGAACTAAATAAATGGACTTATTCATCTTTCTACGTGAAATATCTGTATGATAATCGACTTTATTATTATTCTTCTTCTTTTGTTGTTTTCTTTTAATTTAATAAAGAAAGAGTTTTTTACAAATTACTGAAAGATTCGTTAGAATCCGATTCAACAGGGATTCTTAGTCAAAATGGGAATTCTCGGTAGATATAGAAAGATAGAAAACTCTATCTTTTTTCTCTATTTGAATTATATATACAATAGGGAAGATGAAATTCGTCAAATAAAACGAATTTCACGAACGGAGGAATTCACTCTTTTATCTTGTTAATAAAAGCTCCCTGATTACTAATCAGGAATATAGGTAAAAAAAAAAAAAATGATCCACACAACTTTTGATTCTTTCTACAATTAGATCTTAGACCACCAAAAAAACCCTATTCTGATGATTTTTACTTTGATTTTTATAAACTAACTACTTGTTTGCTACAAAGAAAATAATTGAACTTAATGCTCTACTTGATTGAATTTTGATTCAAAGGAAAGAAAGCGTGGAGCTGAAATAACTCACTCAGAACGCCTTTTAAAGGATTACGTGGTACGATTAGATCGAATAAACCCTTCTGGAATAAATATTCGGCCGCTTGGGAACCTTCAGGTACTGTTTTATTCAATGTTTGTTCAATTACTCTTTTACCCGCAAATGCAATGTAGGCATTGGGTTCGGCAATAATGATATCCCCCAACATACCAAAACTAGCCGTCACCCCACCAGTAGTAGGTGATGTAAGGATTGATACATAGAATAACTTTTTATTTGATTGATAATCATATAAAGCAGAAGATATTTTAGCCATTTGCATCAAGCTCAAACTTCCTTCTTGCATGCGTGCCCCTCCGGAAGCACACACTATAATAAGAGGTAAAAAATTATTGGTAGCATACTCGATCAAACGGGTAATTTTCTCCCCAACTACGGATCCCATACTACCCCCCATAAACTGAAAATCCATAACCCCAATTGCTGTGGGAATACCATTTAGTTGGCCTATGCCTGTTTGAACAGCCTCAGTTAATCCTGTTTTTCTTTGATAAGAATCGATACGATCTTTATAAGGCTCATCCTCCGAATGAAATTCAATGGGATCCAAAGAGACCATGTCTTCATCCATAGGATCCCAAGTGCCTGGATCAATCGAAAGTTCAATTCTATCTGAACTACTCATTTTCAAATGATATCCACATTGTTCACAAATATTCATTTTTGACTTAAAAAATTTCTTATAATTTAATCCATAACAATTTTCGCATTGAACCCACAAATGCCTGTATTTTTGAGTTACATCGAGATCATTAGAACTTTC